AAAATATATTTCATTTCTCCATCGAATAAATGATTTTTTTGCATTTCCAAGATTATGTTGTTATGTTGTCTTGGACTTGAATGGCGCACTAATCTTTTGAATCCAGTACCAACGGGTATCATCTCCCCTAAAACAACGTTCTCTTTCAGACCTTTCAACCAATCGATACGACCCCGGAGAGCGGCTTTTGCTAAAACTCTAGCAGTTTCTTGAAAACTCGCTTCGGATATGAAACTTTGAGTATTCAGAGATGTTTTCGTTATTCCCAATAATAGGGCTCGGTAACAGATCGCTTCTTCCAAAGCACGCCCCGTTCGTTCAGCTCGAAACAATCCAATTAGTTCGCCGGGTGAAAAAACATTAGACATTCCATCTTCTGAAACCAAGACTTTTGATGTTATTTGACGCACAATAATTTCTATATGTCTATTATGGATCTGCACCCCCTGGGATCGATAAACCTTTTGGATCTTATTAACCAAAGAAATACGACTTTGTACTATAGTTAGTTCAGCACCAATCAAGAATCCCCAGGGAATGCCAAGAATTCTTGTTATACGTTCGTTCCAACCCTCAACTCTCTTTTCTAGGTTCATCGATATTGAATCAATCGAACGCACTTCTAATACCTGTTCTACTTTTGGAAGACCCTGTGTTATATCACCGGATCTCGATTTTTCATATATAAATGTAACTAATATATCTCCTTCATAAAGGATTTCTCCATAATGGCCATGAACAGTTGCTCCTGGAGTCGCCAAATAAGGGTTAGCCGATCTTATTACTACAGAATCAATTTGAACAATAAAAACTTGACCCGATTTTAGGTGTGGTCCGTTTTTAGCTATACGTACATTTTCACAAATAAATTGCCCAAGTCTAATTATTGTAAATGCTTTTTCACAATAATTGGAATTATGATGATAATTATCATGGAGAAAATGCCCATTAAAATGGAATGGATTCAAAACAATGTTACTGCACAGATCGGGCTTATAAATTCTCCCATTTTCGTCCATTAAATAGTATTTAAATATTTGAAAAGTTTCCTTTAAATTGTCAAGTTGCAAATATTTAGTTACCGAAATTGGATTATGAGTTATTAAGGGGTAAAATGAATAAATATTTGCAACTTGAAGGGCTATTCCTAAAGGGCCTAACGAATTCCTAATTGGAATTAGAGGATCTCTTTTAATTGATTCTTTTATCACATTGTGATATTTTACATCGTTGAATGGGCCCATTTGAAAACAATTAGATGATGACAAAATTATCAAAGATCGGCATTCCTTATTTCTATTCAACAACATACGAATAGTTCCGTGATTTTGACTAATTGATTGTGGAATCTTTGCCTTGGAATAAATAGAATAAAATGGATTGATATTGGTGCGACCTGACTCATTATAAGAGATCAATCCTGAACCAGACGGATCATTCCTTTTTCTGATATACGAAATATGGGATTTCACTAAGTCAATTCTTAGGAAATCTCGAATTAGACCATTTGTACTTACTTCAACAAAAGAAGCGCGGGCCTTTTCGATAGAAGAACTTTTTTTGTCTTGATCCCAATTCAAGACTAAACAAGTCCGAACTAATTGAATGCTTGTGTCAGAAATTCCCCGAATTGGTTTTCCATTTCCATAAAGAATATAATTAAAAACTTGAAGTTCCAGATTATCCCTTTCCTGCAACAGATCCTGGGGGAAAAGTTTTAGTAAATTTATACCGTCCGCTATTTCATATATAATTACGGGTCGAACCAAAACAAAATACTTTTTCTTGGTGGGTGTGATCCATTGGACATAGATCCAATTTTTCAATTTTTTTGATTCCTTATAATTTTTTTTTTTTACCGTTCCGGGTGGTATCAAGATGCCACTGTGTCGGGATATCTTATCCATCTCTCCAGGAAAATGGATATCCCCAGAAAAAATTTGGAATTCAATCCTTTTTTTTTTCTTCTCCACTCGGACCAATCCGCCTACTCGGCTTCTTATATTAAAAGTTATTGGTGTATCTACTCCAATGATACTATTGTTCCGTACCATTATGGAAGAGGATTCAGGTAAAATATGCACTTCCTCGGGAATGAAAAAAAATCGATCCACTTTCATTTGGTATTTTGGCTTAAATTCTTTGACGCCTCGATACTCAATTAAATCCTCTTTTTTGAAAATGGAATGAACTCCTATAGTCCTATATTTAGTAATTCCTGAACTCTTTTTTCTGTATTGAGGATCATCGAAATAAGCAAGAATACTATTTCTACGAAAAATACCATTGATAGGTATTTCAATCGAGATACCGGAGGGGGGCATTAGTTCTTTGTTTCGTTCTTGAATCGATTGGAATGGAATGATGAATCTATTTCTTCGCCTTTTTGCCAATAAATCTAAATTATCGTGGAGAATAGCAGGATATATGAAATTACAATTACCCATACATATGATTCGATTAATCCCTGAATAATCAGGAATCCTGCTTTCTTTTTTAC